TGAGTGGAATTATAATATCCAAGAAAAAAGAAACAATATAAATAACATATTTATAAAAAGAATTAAGGCGCTAGATAAAAGTTTGAGCCGTAAATCCTTTACTATGGATTCTATTGATGGAATTGAAAAAAGAACTAGAGTTTTTAAATTTAGTAGTTATAATAATAGAAAAAAAAAGTACTTACCTGATACCTATGATCCTTTGTTAAGTGGTGCTTATCGTGGCCAATGTGAAGTGACTATTTGGACGAGAAACTTGCTTTCAATCGAGGATAGTTGGTTGATAAATAACTTGACTTGGTTTCCAAAAGAAATAGAATTTGGCAAGGGTAATTGGTTCATACATAACTATACTTGGGTTCTAAAAGAAATAGAATTGGGAGAAAATAAGGATGAAAATCTGCTTTATTATTATTTTCATTTTCTTATTTTTAATCACTTAAAATTCCAACAAAAAAAAAAGTACTTCACAAAAATTGATAAAAAATCATTAGAAAAACAAAGTCGTTTTTTCTTGAATGTTCGGCGAAAACAAATAATAAAAAAAGTACCTCAACGGTCAGACATACGAAATCATTATGATCATTATGTAAGATACCACGCCTTTATATCTTTTTTGACTTCTGACCGAGAAAATAAAGATATAGACTACAATCCTGATAGTAGTAGTACAGACAGTAAGAGTAAGAGCGAGCGTAAGAGTAAGAGCGAGCGTAAGAGTAAGAGTGAGCGTAAGAGTAAGAGTGTGATTTTGTTGAAAAATTATCCAGAAAAACCGATTTTTCGACGAAAAATAATGGTGCCTGCACGGTCATATAAAAAGCGTAAAAGAGTTCGAGTTTTTTCTAAAGTCATTGTAAATGGAAAGGTAAAGCGAAAGATAAAGTCCCCCACTTTTTTGGCCCAAAAAGACAAATTACCTTTTTTTTATAAATATTTTAAAACCTGGCTAAGGAAAAAAACTGCCACACAAGCGAAATACCAATTAGAGGATGAGTATTCTGAAATAATAAAAAAAGCACTTCGCCTACAAAGCATACGCTGGAATTTTGAAAATGGTGAACATATAAGATTTTTTTTTGTAGTAACCAAATCAATTCTGAGAAAATATATAATATTGCCTTCATTGATAATAGTTAAAAATATTGGTCGTATAGTATTATTTCAATGTCCTGAATGGTACGAGGATTTCAGGGATTGGTGGAAAGAAAGGCATGTTCTTTGTACTTATACTGGGATTACCTTTTTCAAAGATGGATGTTTTTATTTCGAAAGGGGAAGGCCTAACTTCAAAAAAGAGTTTCTTAAAGACCTTTCTTCCTTTTATTGGCACTTTTATTATTATTTAGACATTATTAATATAAGGATCCTATTTCCTTTTCAGCTGAAACCTTGGCATAAACCTAAACTACGAAAAAGCGCTAACTATCCACTGAAAAAGAAAGAAAAAATGAAAAAGAAAGAAAAAAAAACCGAGTTTTGTTTTGTAAGACCCTATGGAATAAAAACGGAACTTCGTGTTGGTTCGACACGAAAACAACCTTCATTTTTTAAACCTATTTTTAAAGAACTTAAAAAAAAAATTATAAAATTGAAAAAGAAATTTGAAAATAAGTATTTTCCTATTCTAAAAAAAAAAAAATTAACAAAAAGTAAGCAATTTCTATTATTTGAATCGAAAAAAATATATGAATTGAGTGAAAACAAAAAAGAAAAATATCTAATACTAAAAAATAATAAAATGGATGAATCGTATATTAAAATTGACTCTCCAAATAACATAGCTTTTGTAATGACAAAACAGAAAATATACCAGCTAACTGATATAATAAAAAGAATCATAAACGAAATACAAAAAATTTCAAAAGACAACAAAAAAGAATTTGGAAATCGACATATAAATAGTACTTCGAACAAAATAAGTTTTTATACTAAACGATTGGAATCATTAAAAACTATTTTCCAACTATTAAAAAAAAATGTTCAACAAATTTCCAAAACAAATTCTGTTATAAACCTTTTCAATGAAAAGGTCCATCTAAAAAACTTTTTCTATATGAGTCATTTTTATAGAAAGAAAAGACAGCTTTTTTTTTATTTTTTTGAAGCAACAAAAAAAAAAATTAATAACTATGTTTTCAATATTAAAACAAATAAAGAAAAAATGAATAAAACAAACAAAAATGGCAATAAGCTTATCTACCTTATAAAAATAAAGGAATCACTTTCGAATATTACTATTAATAATAATGAATTAAGTACTTTGTGTGACGCATTTTTTTTGTCACAAGACTATATCTTTTATAAATTATCACAAATTTGGTTTTTAAAAAGTTTTAATTTATATAAGTTAAAATTAAAATCTATCTTTGAATCTAATCAAAAGACATTTCTTTTTCTTAAAAACGAAATAAAGACTTTTTTTTTTGAAATAGAGAAACAATTCCATTCCAAATTAAGACATAAGAACCTCTGGAATTTGGCAATAATTGATCAATGGAAAAATAGGTTAAAGGTTTGTTTTAAATCTCAGTTGGTAACACACGAGAGTAGAAATATAAGAAATCACGACCCTCTAGTTCAAAAGAACAATTTCAATAAATCTTTTTCATATGAAAAAGATGAATTCCCTAACTTCGAAAACAAAAAAAATGTTAAAAAACAACACAGATACGATCGATTCGCATATAATTTTATTAAGTCTGAAGATACCATGAATTCCATTAGTTCTAACTTCTTTTTAGAAATATGGGATAACCCAAATATTGTTTCTAATTCCGACGAAAAGAAAGATTCATTTGTTACTCTGCTGTTAGGTATAGCCGTCAATAATTATATATTAGAAGAGAAAATTTTCGATATAAAGAAAGATCTAAATAGAAAATTTTTTGATTGGATGCTTATAAACTTTGTTTTTCGAAAAAAAAGAAATTTTGAAACCCGTCCCGATTATTCTAGATATCCTGGGCAAACTTATATTGACTTTAATTATGTTGACACTTCTTGTGACCAAATTGATTTTGTTAATGAAAAAAGGGAGGAGTTAGAACGTTTCCTTTATTTTATTACCGTGTTTGATCAAATTAAAGAGATTAACCCACCAAAAAAAACTCAATTTGATTGGATGAGACTAAATTATGAAAAAATACTCAAATTACCTATAGTTAATTTCGAACTTTGGTTTTTTCCAGACTTTTTGAAACTTTGTAATTCGTCTCAAATTAAACCATCGAACATACAAATGGAGTTGTTTCTTGAAAACTCTTGGACTCCAAAGAAAAAAACATACAAAAAATGCTCGGTCTTGAAAGGTGGTTTATCAACATTGAATTTCGTACTCAGAAGGCATTTGCTTTATCAATTCAGAGGGATTTTTTCAAAAAATTCAAAAAGGATAAATATCCTTAAAAAATATCTGTATCAGGGTAACCGTCTGATGGACATTGATATATATTCTAATTATAGGCAAATGAGAAACCTTATTATATACTTTAAAAAAGTTAGGTTGTTCGACAGTCATACTTTGAATATAATTAAAAGTTTTTTTCTTAAAAAGTTATCAGTCGTTGTCGAACCTTTTTGTCTGTCTAGAAAAAAAAGAGTAGCATTTATTATGTATGAAATGATAACTATTTCCTTAGTTCAGAATAAGCGTTCCATACTTAACCAAAAATGCAAAATAACAAGACATCTTGATAAGAAAAATTCTTATAAATTGATTTCAAAGCATCAAAAGATGGAACCAAAACCAGTTAGAAAGCCTTATAGTTTCGCTATTACGATTCCGGCTCCGGAATATATTTTGCATCCTACAAGTCGTCCAATATTGAGAGTTGGAAATTCTGTGAATGACGATCATATGACTCGACATAAAAAATGGAATCTTAAAAAAAATACAAAAAGTCCAGGTGTGAATAAAAGTGTGAATAAAATAAAAGGATATTACAAAAATAAATTAAAAATATTTCTTTGGTCTTATTATCGAGTCAAAGCTTTTGGTTCTATGAATCGCTATTGGTTTAATACGAGTAATAGTATTTGCTTCAGTATGCTACGGTTGAATATTTATCCACTGTTTCCAACATTTAAAAATTAATTGAATGTGTACTGAAAAAAGGGTAAATATGGATTCACTTTATTTTAAGTACTCCGTTTTGTATACTAATACTATATTTTGTATATTTGATAATTAAAAAAAAAATTAAAATTATTGTAGTGTGTATACCAAATACAAAAAAAAATGAGCACTTTTTTTATTGAAAAAATAATATATATAGTGAAAAGCACCAGCTAGGGGAGTTTTCATTTTATGGTAAAAAATACATTTATATCAGTTATTGCGCAGGAAGAAAAAGAAGAAAAGAGTGGGTCTGTTGCATTTCAAATACAAAGATTCACTGATAGGATCCGAAAACTTTCTTCGCATTTGGAATTGCACAGAAAAGATTTTTTATCTCAGAGAGGCCTCCGGAAAATTTTGGGAAAACGCCAAAAGGTGCTGGCTTATTTGTCAAAGAAAAATGGAATACGTTATAAACAATTAATAAATCAATTAGATATTCGCAAATCAAAAATGCGTTAATTTAAGTTTGAAGTCAAGGGGCGCTTTGAATTATTTGATTTAGTAGATCTTGAATTTTAATGAACTTTTTTTACTTTCAGTAATTCATCAAAAAATGAATCTAGTAAAAAACTATGAATCTACCAGCTACAAGAAATGACCTCATGATAGTAAATATGGGCCCCCACCACCCATCAATGCACGGCGTTCTTCGACTCATCGTTACTCTTGATGGTGAAGAGGTTATTGATTGTGAACCAATATTAGGCTATTTACACCGAGGAATGGAAAAAATTGCGGAAAACCGAACAATTCTACAATATTTGCCCTATGTAACGCGGTGGGATTATTTAGCCACTATGTTCACAGAAGCTATAACCGTAAATGGACCGGAGTTGTTGGGAAATATCCAAGTACCTAAAAGAGCCAGCTATATCCGAATAATTATGTTGGAGTTGAGTCGTATAGCTTCGCATCTCTTATGGCTCGGACCTTTTATGGCAGATATTGGGGCACAGACTCCTTTCTTCTATATTTTCAGAGAAAGAGAATTAGTTTATGATCTATTTGAAGCTGCCACTGGTATGAGAATGATGCATAATTTTTTTCGTATTGGAGGAGTAGCGACCGATTTAACCTATGGCTGGATAGATAAATGTTTAGATTTTTGCAATTATTTTTTAACAAGAGTTACTGAATATCAAAAACTTATTACACGAAATCCTATTTTTTTAGAACGAGTTGAGGGGATAGGCATTATTGCAAGAGAGGAAGTAATAAATTGGGGTTTATCAGGACCAATGCTGCGAGCTTCTGGAAAACAATGGGATCTACGTAAAGTGGATCATTATGAGCGTTACGACGAATTTGATTGGGAAGTACAGTGGCAAAAAGAAGGAGATTCATTAGCTCGGTATCTAGTTCGCATTGGTGAAATGACAGAATCCATAAAAATTATTCAACAGGTTCTAGAAGCAATTCCCGGGGGGCCATATGAAAATTTAGAAATACGATACTTTGATAGAGAAAAAAATTCAGAATGGAATGACTTTGACTATCGATTTATTAGCAAAAAACCTTCTCCTACATTTGAATTGCCGAAACAAGAACTCTATGCTAGAGTTGAAGCCCCAAAAGGAGAATTGGGAATTTTTCTGATAGGGGATCAGTGTGGGTTTCCTTGGAGGTTTAAAATTCGCCCGCCCGGTTTTATCAATTTGCAAATTCTTCCTCATTTAGTTAAAAGAATGAAATTGGCTGATATTATGACAATACTAGGTAGCATAGATATCATTATGGGAGAAGTTGATCGTTAAAATGGTAATTGATATAATAGAAGTACAAGATATAAATTCCTTTTCTAGATTGTTTTTTTTACAAGAGGCTTGTGGAATTATATGGATACTTATTCCTATTTTTACTCCTGTATTGGGAATCACAACAGGTGTACTAGTAATTGTATGGTTAGAAAGAGAAATAGCGGCAGGGATACAACAACGTATTGGACCTGAATATGCTGGACCTTTAGGAGTTCTTCAAGCTTTAGCTGATGGGGCAAAATTATTTTTTAAAGAAAACCTCTTTCCATCTAGAGGAGATACTCATTTATTCAGTATCGGACCTTCCATCGCGGTCGTATCCATTTTAGTAAGCTATTTGGTAGTTCCTTTTGGTTCTCGTCTTGTTTTATTGGATCTCAATATTGGTGTTTTTTTATGGATTGCCATTTCAAGTATTGCTCCAATTGGTCTTCTTATGTCCGGATACGGATCAAATAATAAATATTCTTTTTTAGGTGGTCTACGAGCTGCTGCTCAATCGATTAGTTATGAAATACCATTAACTTTCTGTGTCTTATCAATATCTCTACGTGTGCTTCGTTAAGACATAAATAGTTCTCCTATTCTTCGTTTATGGTAAAAGTAAAACGGAGTTGAGTAAATGTCTTCATTTTTAGTTTTTTTTGAGTATTTGGCTGGATGAACTAAATCCGAGAGTTTTATGAGTGAAAGAAAACGGCTTATTTATAAACACGTCGTAAAAAACTGAAGTCTCATTTTCTATGTCTAAGTCTTAGAGAGTTAAACGGAAATAACTAGATACAAACGAAACCTTTTGCCCCAAGATTTGGTAATGAGTCATCCTGACTTGACACGGGCTAAAAAGATACACCAGACCATATTGATTTTTCACTACCGTATGAATGTATTATCATATATACTACCTTTTAATGGAATGGATGCTTGAATAAAAACGAGTGGATGAGTAGAAAGACTAAGATACACAAAAGATTTGTAATAGAGATTCTGTAAAAGAATATTTCTGCATTAATGTACAAAGAATATTAATTGGGGCTTTAAATTAGTAGAAATGATCAGGCAGTACTCCCCACAATTCCAATCCAGAGTATGCTCCTATCCATCGATTAAAAAAATTACTATTGGAAACGAAATAATCCTTTACCTTTTTTTGTAACTCGATTTTTTGCAGAACCAGAAAGAAGACTAGAAACGACACCAAAACGAGAAATAAAGACAATTAGAGTCTAAAAAAAAAAAAGAAAAAGTCTCTTTTTTTATTCTTTCTTGCTCGTTTTATTTTTTCTATATTATTATTTATATATAGAATTGATAGCCTAATTGATGAATTAGGCTATCAATTCTTTTCGTATGTAAAAAGGAAGAGTTTTAGAATGGGTATTCTATTGAATAATTCAGTTATTACTCAACAAATAAAACGTCAAATGATTTTTGAAATCATTAAATAAAAGGATGAGATCAATTCAGAAGTACTTTAATTTCTATTAATTCAAATGAATATAATAATATATATAACTAGTAAAGTAGAACAAACAGAATTAAATTGGTCTAATTCGGGATCGTACAATAAAATTTTAACCTATTCATCTTATAAACATATTCGTATAAAATAATACGGATCAGATCCTTATATTTATTTAAGGCTACTCAAGGAGCCGTATGAAATGAAAATATCATGTACGGTTCTGGAATAGCGATGGAAACTGTGATGCTGTCATCGACTATGATTATCTAATAGTTCAAGTACTGTTGATATAGTTGAGGCACAATCAAAATATGGTTTTTGGGGATGGAATTTGTGGCGTCAACCTATAGGATTTTTTATTTTTATAATTTCTTCCCTAGCAGAATGTGAAAGATTACCTTTTGATTTACCCGAAGCAGAAGAAGAATTAGTTGCTGGTTATCAAACCGAATATTCGGGTATAAAATTTGGTTTATTTTACGTTGCTTCATATTTAAACCTATTAGTTTCTTCATTATTTGTAACTGTTCTTTATTTAGGGGGTTGGAATATCTCTATTCCCTACATATTTGTTTCTAATTTTTTTGAAATAAAGAAATCATACGGTGTTTTTGAATCGATAATTGATATCTTTATTACATTAGCTAAAACTTATTTGTTCTTGTTCATTCCTATCACAATAAGATGGACTTTACCTAGAATACGAATGGATCAACTATTGAGTCTTGGATGGAAATTTCTTTTACCTATTTCTCTTGGTAATCTATTATTAACAACTTCTTCTGAACTATTTTCACTCTAAAATAATATGATATCCTTTAATTCTCACCTTTTAGTAAACAAGAGAAATAAACAAAAAAACTCTTTATATATATTCATGATATGTTCCCTATGGTAACTGGGTTCAGGAATTATAGTCAACAAACAGTACGAGCTGCAAGGTACATTGGTCAAAGTATCATGATTACCTTATCCCACATAAATCGTTTCCCCATAACTATTCAGTATCCTTATGAAAAAGTAATTAACTCGGAGCGTTTCCGCGGACGAATCCATTTTGAATTTGATAAATGTATTGCTTGTGAAGTATGTGTTCGTGTATGTCCTATAGATCTACCTATCGTTGATTGGAAATTGGAAACCAATATTCGCAAGAAACGATTATTTAATTACAGTATTGATTTTGGAGTATGTATATTTTGTGGTAACTGTGTTGAGTATTGTCCAACAAACTGTTTAGCAATGACTGAAGAATATGAACTTTCTACTTATGATCGTCACGAATTGAATTATAATCAAATAGCCCTGAGTCGGTTACCTATGGTAGTAATTGATGATTATACAATTCGAACCATTTTGAATTCGACTCAACTAAAAAATAAGTAAATACTTCATTAAAAAAATTTTTCCAATAACTGTACCCACATTAATTCACACCCCCAAGCATTTAATCCAAGTAAATTTGTTTTCGAATCATCAAATCAACCATTTTTTTTTTTCTAGTCTGGTTTCAATAAGGTCATGAAAATATTTTTTATTTATTTATCTATTAGCCTGCATATAATGGATTTGCATGGACCCATACATAGTTTTATTTTCGTCTTTCTGGGATTAGGTCTTATCTTAGGAGGTATAGGCGTAGTATTATTTACAAACCCAATTTATTCTGCCTTTTCGTTGGGATTAGTTCTTGTTTCTATAGCCCTATTCTATATTTTATCAAATTCTTTTTTTGTAGCTGCTGCACAACTACTTATTTATGTGGGAGCTATAAATATTTTAATAATATTTGCTGTAATGTTTATGAATGGTTCAGGCTATTACAACGATTTGAATCTTTGGACTGTCGGGAATGGGGTTACTTTGTTGGTTTGTATAAGCATGTTTGTTTTACTAAACACGACTATTAGAGATACGTCATGGTACGGGATTATTTGGACTACAAGATCAAACCAGATTATAGAACAAGATTTGATAAGTAATAGTCAACAGATTGGAATTCATTTATCAACAGAGTTTTTTCTTCCCTTTGAATTTATCTCGATAATTCTTTTAGTCGGTTTGATAGGTGCAATTTCCGTGGCGCGGCAATAATAAAAAATTTAGCAACTTATCAAAAGCAATACAAATCAAACTTCACTCTGTGTTATCTTTTTTTTTTCCAAAATTAGAAATGGGTTGTATTATGCCTAAAATAGAAACTTTTTTATTCGACTTATTTACAATACAATATAGTTATTTCTTCCATACTTTGTTTTTAGATTATCGTCAATTGAACGAGCATTGCCTTGTTATTCATGTTATATTGAAATGAATCGAAATTTATAAGGAGTTAGTCAATGATGCTCGAACATTTACTTGTTTTGAGTGCCTTTTTATTTTCTATTGGTATCTATGGATTGATTACCAGCCGAAATATGGTTAGAACTCTTATGTGTCTTGAACTTATACTGAATGCGGTTAATATAAATTTAGTAACATTTTCGGATTTTTTTGACAGTCGACAATTAAAAGGAAATATTTTCTCCATTTTTGTTATGGCCATTGCAGCCGCTGAAGCAGCTATTGGACCAGCTATTGTTTCGTCAATTTATCGTAACAAAAAATCAACTCGTATCAATCAATCGAATTTGTTAAATAAGTAGTATTAATTATTAAGTAGTCTTAAGCAGAGAAATTCTAATATTCATAAATTTGACTCAGTGTGTATTATACAGAATGTATGATCAGATTTGCGAAAATAGAAGAAATCAAAGTATCTTGGTTCTATCCCATGAATCAATCTGTAAGTAGATTAATTAAATTAATTCTGCTAACCCTAAATCATTAATTCATCTGGTATCTAAATATCTGATTGATTTACAAGTTTACTAGATCGAAACTTTTTTTTATTTTAAACAATATATACCCGATGTCACATTCCGTAAAGATTTATGATACGTGTATAGGGTGCACTCAATGTGTCCGAGCTTGCCCCACAGATGTATTAGAAATGATACCTTGGGACGGTTGTAAAGCTAAGCAAATAGCTTCTGCTCCAAGAACAGAGGATTGTGTGGGTTGTAAAAGATGTGAATCCGCCTGTCCAACAGATTTCTTGAGTATTCGGGTTTATTTGTGGCATGAAACAACTAGAAGTATGGGTCTAGCTTATTGATACGTTCTAAAAAACCCCACTTGAATACGACTCCATTTTATTTTTTTACCTTTACCGACAAAAGCGCGTACTCAAAAAAATATATATTTTTTTGAGTACGCGCTTTTCTGGTCCAAGTGTATCTTGTTTTTACTACGAATTTTTTTCCTTGGTTAACGATAGTTGTAGCTTTGCCAGTCTTTGCGGGTTCATTAATTTTCTTTTTTCCTCATAAAGGAAATAAAGTAATTAGGTGGTATACTATTTCTATATGTATCATAGAACTCCTTCTAACAACCTATGCATTCGGGTATCATTTCCAATTGGACGAGCCATTAATCCAACTCACAGAAGATTATAAATGGATCCATTTTTTCGATTTTTCCTGGAGACTGGGAATAGATGGAATTTCTATAGGACCCGTTTTGCTGACTGGGTTTATCACTACTTTATCTACTTTAGCGGCTCGGCCAGTTACTCGCGAGTCCCGATTATTCCATTTTCTAATGTTAGCAATGTATAGCGGTCAAATAGGACCATTCTCGTCTCAAGACATTTTACTTTTTTTCATCATGTGGGAATTAGAATTAATTCCGGTTTATCTACTTGTAGCTATGTGGGGAGGAAAGAAACGTTTGTATTCAGCGACAAAATTTATTTTGTACACTGCAGGAAGTTCCGCCTTTTTATTAATGGCAATTCTAGGTATTTGTTTAGCTGGTTCTAATGAACCTACATTAAATTTTGAAACATCAGCTAATGAATCATATCCTGTAGAACTCGAGATTCTCTTCTATATTGGATTTTTTATTGCTTTTGCTGTTAAATCGCCGATTATACCTTTCCATACTTGGTTACCAGACACTCACGGAGAGGCACATTACAGTACTTGTATGCTTCTAGCTGGACTCTTATTAAAAATGGGAGCTTATGGATTGGTTCGGATAAATATGGAATTATTACCTCGTGCCCATTCTGTATTTTCTCCTTGCTTGCTGATAGTTGGCACAATTCAAATAATATATGCAGCTTTAACATCTCCCGATCAACGTAATTTAAAAAAAAGAATAGCTTATTCTTCCGTATCACATATGGGTTTCATAATTCTAGGACTTGGTTCTATAAGCGATACCGGAATCAACGGGTCCATTTTACAAATAATCTCTCATGGATTGATTGGCGCTGCCCTTTTTTTCTTGGCAGGAACGAGTTATGATCGAATACGTTTCCTTTATCTCGATCAAATGGGTGGAATGGCTATCACAATTCCAAAAATATTTACGACTTTCAGTATCTTATCAATGGCCTCTCTTGCATTACCGAGCATGAGCGGTTTTGTTGCAGAATTGGTAGTATTTTTTGGAATACTTACTAGCAAAAAATATCTTTTAATACCCAAAATCCTAATTTCTTTTGGAATGGGAATTGGAATAATATTAACGCCTATTTATTCATTATCTATGTTACGCCAAATGTTCTATGGATACAAGCTTTCTAATGCCCAAAACTCTTATTTTATTGATTCTGGGCCGCGAGAGTTGTTTCTTTTGATTTCTATTCTTTTACCCGTAATATCTATTGGTATTTATCCAGATTTCGTTTTCTCACTATCAGTTGATAAAGTTGAAACTCTTCTATCTAATTTTTTTTATTCATAGTTTTTGTGAGTAAACTAAAAAAATATTTTCATTTTTTAAATTGCTTGTTGAACAATGAAAACTAAGTACTTTGAAAACTAAGTACTTTATTTTCTCTGAGTTTTAGTAAAAAAAAAATTAGAATTAGATTCTAACCAGGTATGTAACCCATCGAGAACCTTTTGAAGCGAATAATACAAATGAACAAAAAATCAAAGCAAAAGGTTCTCGATGGATTACACGAAGTTTTCTTATATACACTTATAATGTCCTATTCCTATGTTTATTTTGGATTTTTCAAGTCCTTTTTTAGATTCAATTATATATTACTGGAAATGAACCATAACTATGTAACCCTATTCCTAACAAATTAACCCCAAAATAGCATATCCAAATTATAAGAAAGCCGAGCGAGGCCATAATTGCAGAATTTACACTTTCCAAAATTTTATTGGTTCGAATATGTAAATAAATTGCAAATATGGTCCAAGTAATAAAAGCCCAAGTCTCCTTTGGATCCCAATTCCAATAGGATCCCCAGGCTTCATTAGCCCATACTGCTCCCGAAAGAATACCCATTGTTAAAAAAAAAAAACCTATACTAATTATACGATAACTCCAAAAATCCAATTGTTGAATCACCCGAAACCTGTAATAATTCCTATAAAAAATACAATAAGTGTTTATTAAAGGATTCTCTTTTTCGATTATGTAATCAATCATGCCCGGCAAAAATATCTCAGTTACTAAATTTTTGCTTTTAGTAAAATATCTTAGGAAATTTTGAAATGTAATTACTAGAAGAGCTAGTGATACTAATGAGCCGCATAAAAGAGCTGCATAACTGAATACCATCATACTTACGTGCATGATTAACCAATGGGATTGGAGAGCAGGTACTAATATTTTAGATTCGTTCATTTCAGTTAAAAGACCTGAAGTAGCAAAACCTTGGAGAAAAATAACACTTAATGTGGTTATTGCGTTTAAATTGAAATAGGTTTTCAGTTTTTTGAAATACGGAATCATATGAATACTGGAGAAACTCCATGAAAGAAAGAGTAATGATTCATATAAATTAGTTAATGGTAAATGTTTCAAATAAATCCAACGAGTAACTAATAATCCTGTTATACAGTAAAAAGTAGCCATTATCCCCTTTTCCGATGAATCGTATAGTCTTACAATTTCATCTGCGAATAAGGTTAACAAATGAATTGTAATTACAATTGAAGCTAATGAAAAGGATATATGGATAAATATATGCTCTAAAGTATAAAATATCATAAAAATTGGATAATAAAAAAGTTGTTCGGATTTCAATATCAATTATAGGATAATTAAATTGAGTTTGGGAATTGAACTCATTATAGGATTGAATCTTTTAGAAGATGCCATGCCGCCACTCGGACTCGAACCGAGATGCTGTAGCACTGCTTCCTAAGAGCAGCGTGTCTACCGATTTCACCATAGCGGCTTGTTCGAAATCATGATAACCCTTTTATGTTCAATTGTCAATATTCAAGTAATCACTTCAATGGAATATATCTTTCTATATTTATTTCTTTATCCCTTACCATAAGATTTAAAATAGGCTTGTTTTTTATATAATCATTTAAAAAAGCAAAAAGTTTTTCTTTTTTTTTTATTAGGTTAATTTAAAAATTCGGGTCTATTTAGTGATAGTTACTTAAATAACTAAGTATTTAGAAAGTTCTAAAACACATTTAAATTAATTAGTTTAAACAATATAATAGAATAATGAATACAAATTTTCTATATGTTCTTCTCTAATTTAATTAGGTTAAGAAATATACTTCTTATACAGTTAATATACTAAATAGAATAGTTAGTCTATCAAATGGGTACAACAAAAGTGAAAACCTTTTAGTATCAAATTGATGGGGATTCTTTTTTTCCCCATCATAAAAATTATAATGCATACTATACTCAAAATACAGGTTAAATCTTCTTCTTGTGTTTATTTTTTTTTTTTTTCAAATAAAAACAAAGTATAATATTATACTTTGTTTTTAGTACACACAAACCTTTTTTAATTAATTTCATTAAAAAAGCGAAACAAATTCAATTTTTTATTGCTATTCGGCGAGTCAAAACAAAAAATGAGAAATAAATTAGACTGACTACTTTTCGAATCAAAGCAACTAAAACTTTTTCAATCTTTTATTATTTATTTGTTGCATAAAAAAAACTTTTTGAATTACTTGTAGAAATAGATTTACCTAATGAAAAAGCTTTCATTGCTGTCAAATACCCTTTCTTTTTCCAAAGATTTTTACGAATACGTTTTTTTGAGCTAGAAATACGTTTTTTGGGAACTGCCATTAAAAAAAAGAAAAACTATTAAATAGTTGGATGTCAAAGACATTTAGTAGCTATTGTTAAAAACACAATATTTTGAAAGATTAATTATATGGCTATGTATTTCTTTTCTAGGTGATACACCCTTTACTAAAACAATGAAGAAAATCTAAATTTCATAAATAGAATGCTAATACTCGAAAAAAAAAAATTATAGTTTTTTTATGATTACTTTCAAATACTTGTTTTGGTGTAATTTTTCCGTTTTGCTCTATCTATATAGAAATTTTTGTAATAATATGCACAAATAATTAACTTAAGCTGAAAATTTCCATTTTACTTTTTTTAATCAAATTTTACTAAAAGTACTATGTTTGTTGTTTTTTAAAAGAGTAATTTGTTAATATCATTTCAACAATTTAAATCGCTTGATTTGAAATATGTCAAAAAATTTCAAAATATTTCAAGTCCTTAAGTTTATAAAATTCTATATTTTATTTTTTTTTATTAACCGACCTTTTATCATTTCAAAAAATCTAAGAACCAGTAAATCATAAACAATTTTTTACGATATAAATATTTTATTTATTTTTATGCAATATACATATCAATATTCACAGATTATACCTTTTATTCTACTTCCAGTTCCTATAGTAATAGGAGTAGGACTTTTACTTTTTCCTACAGCAACAAAAGATCTTCGTCGTATGTGGGTTTTTATTAGTATTTTAATATTAAGTATAGTTATGAGTTTTTCAATATATCTGGTTATTCAAGAAAAAAATAATAGTTCTATCTATCTATCTATATGGTCTTGGACTATCAATAATGACTTTTCTTTAGAATTTGGCTATTTAGTAGACCCCCTTACTTCTATTATGTTAATATTAATCACTACTGTTGCAATTATGGTTCTTATTTATAGTGACAATTATATGTCTCATGATGAGGGATATTTGAGGTTTTTTGGTTATATGAGTTTTTTCAATACGTCAATGGTAGGATTGGTTACCAGTTCTAATCTTATACAAATTTATTTTTTTTGGGAATTGGTTGGAATGTGTTCTTATCTATTAATAGGTTTTTGGTTCACCCGGCCTGCTGCATCCAATGCTTGTCAAAAAGCTTTTGTGACTAATCGCGTTGGAGATTTTGGTTTATTATTAGGAATTTTAGGCTTTTATTGGGTAACGGGTAGTTTAGAATTTCGGGATTTGTTTGAAATAGTAAATAACTTGGTTTATGATAATGAAGTTAATTTTTTATTTGCTAGTTTGTGTGCCTGTTTATTATTTGCTGGTGCAATTGCCAAATCGGCCCAATTTCCCCTTCATGTATGGTTACCTGATGCTATGGAAGGGCCTACTCCTATTTCAGCTCTTATACATGCCGCTACTATGGTAGCGGCCGGGATTTTTCTTATTGCCCGACTTTTACCGCTTTTAATAGTTTTACCTTACATAATGAATCTAATAGCTTTGATAGGTATAATAACATTACTTTTAGGGACCACTTTCGCTCTTGCTCAAAAAGATATTAAGAGAGGTTTAGCTTATTCTACAATGTCTCAATTGGGATATATGATGTTCGCTCTCGGTATGGGTTCTTATCGAACTGCTTTGTTTCATTTAATTACTCATGCTTATTCCAAAGCTTTGTTGTTTTTAGGCTCCGGATCCATTATTCATTCAATGGAAACGATTGTCGGCTATTCTCCAGATAAAAGCCAAAGTCTGGTTCTTATGGGAGGCTTAAGAAAACAGGTACCTATGACCAAAACTTTTTTTTTAGTGGGGACACTTTCTCTTTGTGGTATTCCGCCTCTTGGGTGTTTTTGGTCCAAAGATGAAATTCTTGTTGATAGTTGGTTGTATTCGCCAATTTTTGCAATAATTGCCTATTCCACTGCGGCATTAACCGCATTTTATATGTTTCGGATCTATTTACTTACTTTTGAGGGACATTTAAATGTTTATTTTCAAACTTACAGTGGAAAAAAAAAAAGATCGGTCTATTCAATTTCTTTATGGGGTAGGGAAGGCAAAAAGGGGGTAAAAAACAATTTTTCTTTGCTACTTTTATTAATAAGGAATAATGACAAAAGGATTCCTTTTTTTTTCAAAGAAAAAAATCAAATTAATAGTAATGTAAGAAGTATGACGGTACCTTTTTTTACTATTCCAAATTTCGGTACTAAGACAACTTTTTACTATCCTCATGAGTCGGACAATACTATGCTATTTCCTATGCTTCTATTAGGTTTATTTACTTTGTTCATTGGACTCATCGGAATTCCTTTCTTCAATCCAAAAGGATTGCAGCTGGATATTTTATCCAGAGTGTTAACTCCGTCTATAAACCTTTTAACGCAAAAGCAAAAAATAGTTACTGGTTGGGATTGGTATGAATTTCTAACAAATGCAACTTTTTCAGTCAGTATAGCTTCTTTCGGAATCCTGATAGCTTCTTTTTTCTATAAGCCAGTTTATTCATCTTTAGCGAATTTCTATTTATTTAATTCATTTGTTAAAAGTATTTATAAGAAACTTCAATTTTTTGATGAAAAAATGAAATATATAATCTATGCATGGGTGTATAATCGTGGTTATTTGGATTTTTTCTATATAGCTTTCTTAATTCAAGGTATAAGATTTGTTGCTAAAGTATTTAATTTTTTTGATAGACGAATAATAGATGGAATTCCAAATGGATTTGGTATTGCGAGTTTTTTAGTCGCAGAAAGTTTTAAATATCTAGGGGGTGGTCGAATCTCTTCCTATCTCGTAGTATATTTATTTTACATATTAATATTTTTAGTAATTTTAATTTATGGTGGAAATCTTTTTTTTCTTTAAATATTTTTAACTGGGTGAATCCCTCTTGTTCCTGTTTAGTCCCCCTCGTTTCTGAAGTTGTTTCTATTTCTAGATCTGTTTCTTCCTCTCTTGTTGAGATTTCTCTCAGTTTCTGAGTCAAAATGAAAATGGGTGAGTCTAAATAGTAGACACAGGTAATAAATAAGAGAATAGTAAAGATTCGAGCCCTAAAATTTCTCAATTT